ACGACGGGAATTGAACCCGCGCATGGTGGATTCACAATCCACTGCCTTGATCCACTTGGCTACATCCGCCCCTTATCTAGCTAAAGGATTTTCTCTTTTTTCCATTCATCATTATTGTATTTATTCTGACCTCCATACTTAGATCGAGATATTGGACATAGAATGCCAATCTTTAAAATGTAAAAAAAAAAGGAGTAATCAGCTGTGACACGTTCACTAAAAAAAAATCCTTTTGTAGCTAATCATTTATCGGGAAAAATTGAAAAACTCAACATGAGGGAGGAGAAAGAAATAATAGTAACTTGGTCTCGGGCATCTACCATTATACCCACAATGATTGGCCATACAATCGCTATTCATAATGGAAAGGAAAATTTACCTATTTATATAACAGATCGTATGGTAGGTCACAAATTGGGAGAATTCGCGCCTACTCTGACTTTCGCGAGACATGCAAGAAACGACAATAAATCTCGTCGTTAAATTATGAAAATAATATATAAAATATATATTTATAATTATATATATATATATATATTTCTAATTAAAGTGAAATTCAAAATAAAATAAATAAAAATACTAAAAAAGTACTTTTCATTCATTAGTGGGGGGTGACCTTATGATAAAGAACTGGAGTTCAGGTAGAGAAGAAAATAGAGAAATAAAAGTTTTAGCTCAACATATATGTATGTCTGTTTTAAAAGCGCAAAGAGTAATTGATCAGATTCGCGGACGTTCCTATGAAGAAACACTTATGATACTGGAACTCATGCCTTATCGAGCATCTTATCCAATTTTACAATTGGTTTATTCTGCAGCAGCAAACGCTAATCATAATATGGGTTTGAACGAAGCTGATTCATTCATTAGTAAAGCCGAAGTCAATAGGAGTGCTATTGTGAAAAAGTTAAGACCTCGGGCTCGGGGACGTAGTTATCCGATAAAAAAACCCACTTGTCATATAACAATTGTATTAAAGGAAAAATCTAAATCATTTTTAGATCAATCAATCTAAGATTTAGATTCATATTAAAAATATGAATGGAAAGAGAACATAATAGAAAAATATGGGACAAAAAATAAATCCACTTGGTTTCAGACTTGGTACAACCCAAAGTCATCATTCCTTTTGGTTCGCACAAACAAAAAATTATTCCGTGGGTTTACAGGAAGATGAAAAAATACGGAATTGTATCAAGAACTATGTACAAAAAAATAGGAGAATATCCTCGGGTTTCGAAGGAATCGCACGTATAGGAATTCAAAAAAGAATCGATTTGATCCAGGTCATAATCCATATTGGATTCCCAAATTTATTAATAGAGGGCCAAACACGAGGAATAGAAGAATTACAGATGAATGTACAAAAGGAACTTCATTCTGTGAACCGAAGACTCAACATTGCTATCACAAGAATTGAAAAACCTTATGGACAACCAAATATTCTTGCAGAATATATAGCTTTACAGTTAAAAAATAGAGTTTCGTTTCGAAAGTCAATGAAAAAAGCTATTGAATTAACTGAACAAACAGATACAAAAGGAATTCAAGTACAAATCGCAGGGCGTATCGACGGAAAAGAAATTGCACGTGTCGAATGGATCAGAGAAGGTAGGGTTCCCCTACAAACAATTCGCGCTAAAATTGATCATTGTTCCTATACAATTCGAACTATTTATGGAGTATTAGGCATCAAAATTTGGATATTTGTAAACGAGTTTGGATATTTGTAAACGAGAAATAATAGACCTTCATTTGTCTTGCCATTCTGTCCAGTGATAGAACAAAAAATTACAAACTGTTTCATTCTTTTTCTGTTAAATCAAACAAAAATGAACAATTCTAATTCTATAAGGTTGAATAAAAATTCGATTGACCATTTAGTATAATTGCTATGCTTAGTGTGTGACTCGTTAGTTTTTTCTTTAGAGTTTAGGGTTGAGATTCAAAAAAAAAAAAAATAGACTAACCCCTACTATGAACTTAGTAACCATATAAATTAATAACCAACTTATTGCTTCGTATTGTCAAGATCCCAAGAAACAGTCACTATATGGGTGGATCGATCATATAGTTGTAGCAACTGAAATTTTTTCCATAAAAAAGAAATCTGATTATGGGTTGTGAAGCAAAAATAAAGGGATGTGGATAAATGGAAGGATGATAGAAAGAGAGAACAAAAATATCAATGATATATGATTCCAATATGTATGGTCTATGAATCACCTCATAAAAGGCAGTGTGATAAAGCATTAATACTGATATAATCAATACTGATATAAATATATAAATGAAATATAAATAAATAAAATATAAAAAAAGAAAAAAAAAATAATAAAGAATAAAGAGCCTCGGGTTAATAAAAACTGAGGAGATTGACTCGGGAACGAATTTTGCCGGAAGCTCCATTGCAGAGTTCAGGCCTAACCATTAATGGAGAAGCTATGGGAACGACGAAACCTGTGACTGCATAGGATTCTATTGAAAACGAATCCTAATAATTCATTGGGTGGGATGGCGGAACGAACCAAGAAAAAATTGATTTATTCTGAGAGGTGTCATGAATTGACCTTACGAATGAAAGAGTCAATATTCGCCCGCGAAACCTTTATTTATTTATTGGATTACAATTTTTGGCCCGATTCGATAGAGGTAAAAATAAGGATTCATTATATTATACGTTATATTCTAAAAAAAGAAGCATTTTTTATATTTTCTATATCTAATAATATACACGTCCAGCTGTATATTTTGTATATACATCTTCCTTTGTAACAAATTAAATATGTAACAAATTAAATATCAATAAATGCCATTCATTACTTATAATTACTTATATTATTAACTCATAATTACTTATATTATTAACTCATAATTACTTATATTATTATTTATAATAATAATTATAAATAATTATTATAATTATACATGTGTATCTGTAATATTTAATATTATTGAATCGTTTCATTCGCGAGGAGCTGGATGAGAAGAAACTCTCATGTCCGGTTCTGCAATAGAGATGGAATTAAGAAACAACCATCAACTATAACCCCAAAAGAACCAGATTTCGTAAACAACATAGAGGAAGAATGAAGGGAATATCTTGTCGAGGCAATCATATTTGTTTCGGCGGATACGCTCTTCAGGCACTTGAACCCGCTTGGATCACAGCTAGACAGATAGAAGCGGGGCGGAGAGCAATGACACGATATGCGCGTCGTGGTGGAAAAATATGGGTACGTATATTTCCCGACAAACCTGTTACAGTAAGACCTACCGAAACGCGTATGGGTTCGGGAAAGGGATCCCCCGAATATTGGGTATCTGTTGTTAAACCGGGTCGAATACTTTATGAAATGGGCGGAGTATCAGAAACTGTAGCCAGAGCAGCTATTTCAATAGCTGCGTGCAAAATGCCTATACGAACTCAATTTGTTATTTCACGATAGGGATGTAGAACTAAACAAAAGGGATATTGAGGATGAAAAAACAACCGCAGGTTTATTTTTTTCTGGACGGACAATATTTCTTTTTTTCCTTCATCCTTTGCATTGAAATAAGAGATTCAAATAAAAAATATATGATTCAACCTCAGACCCTTTTGAATGTAGCGGATAACAGCGGAGCTCGAGAATTGATGTGTATTCGAATCATAGGAGCTGGTAATCACCGATATGCTCATATTGGTGACGTTATTGTTGCTGTAATCAAAGAAGCAGTGCCAAATATGCCTCTAGAAAGATCAGAAGTCATTAGAGCTGTAATTGTACGTACATGTAAAGAACTCAAACGTGACAACGGTATGATAATACGATATGATGACAATGCAGCGGTCGTCATTGATCAAGAAGGAAATCCAAAAGGAACTCGAGTTTTTGGTGCGATCGCTCGGGAATTGAGACAGTTGAATTTTACTAAAATAGTTTCATTAGCTCCCGAGGTATTATAAATACTAGTAGATGACACTATGATATAGTAGGCTATCTGAAATAGATCAAATTAATAGATTGTGTCTCACGCATATACTTTTTAAAATTGAATAATTCAAAAAAAAAAAACAAAGAAAAAAGGAAACATGTTGATTATATCAAAATTAGGAGGCACAAAAAATTATAGTTCGTTATGGGTAGGGACACTATTGCCGATATAATAACTTCTATAAGAAATGCTGACATGAATAAAAAAGGAACGGTTCGAATAGCATCTACTAATATCACCGAAAACATTGTTAAAATACTTCTACGAGAAGGTTTTATTGAAAATGTTCGGAAACATCAGGAAAATAAGAAATATTTCTTGGTTTCAACCCTGCGACATAGAAAGACTAGGAAAGGAATATATAGAACCGTTTTAAAGTGTATCAGCCGACCCGGTTTACGAATTTATTCCAACTATCAACAAATTCCTAAGATTTTAGGTGGAATGGGAATTGTAATTCTTTCTACTTCTCGAGGTATAATGACAGATCGAGAAGCTCGACTAGAAAGAATTGGAGGAGAAATTTTGTGTTATATATGGTGATCCTCCTCCTCTGGTATCCTAATTTTATCTCTAACTTCCCATTTGTGAAATAGAGAGGAAAAGTGAGTTATATACCTCTTCCTTCATTAGTTGATACTTCAAGGGGGTTACCTGGAATGAAAGAACAAAAATTGATTCATGAAGGTTTAATTACTGAATCACTTCCCAACGGTATGTTCCGGGTCCGTTTAGATAATGAAGATCTAATTCTAGGTTATGCTTCAGGGAGGATCCGGCGCAGTTTTATACGGATACTACCGGGAGATAGAGTAAAAATTGAAGTAAGTCGTTATGATTCAACCAGAGGACGTATAATTTATAGACTTCGCAACAAGGATTCGAACGATTAGGTGATTTTTTAAACATTCCTTTCATGGGGACACAATTCGAAGTTAAAAAAAAAATATTCAAGAAACTTATTTTCCTCAAAAGAGTAGATTCAGAATTAAGGTAAGGAATAAGAAATATGAAAATAAGGG